TAAGGTGAATATCCAGTCCATTCAATGCTAGGCATAATGAATATGAGTATAAGGACCTCAAAATAACCTCTTTTCGTCCTATGAACTTTAAGGTGTATGAAGTATCATATTTGACTCTTGGAGCGGAGCGATAGAGACTCCATTTAACGTCAGGTTGATCTAGGCCGGAGGCAGACCTACGTCAAGGTAACCCTTCTTTGAAACACTTTGGTATTGCTCCTGAATCAGAATACAAATAATGAATCAGAGCACATGGAGCCATCTCGTTATCTTCCTGTCAAGAAAAAATATGGTGAACGAGCTGATCTTTCTATCAGTTAATGAAAGAGCCCAATGCAAAAAAAATGCATGTTGGGTCTTTGAAACAGTTCGAATCATTTCGACAATAATCAGTTTGATCTGTTTTACCGAGAAGGTCTACGGTTCGAGTCCGTATAGCCCTATACCTTTTTGTATAGTTTTCATTTCCTAATTAATGCTTGCTTGTGGCTGGCCGGTTGATTGGTCCATAGAAATGGAATCATTCCCACATGCTCACGGAGATCGATCCCTCGGGCATGAAAACGAAAACAAGAATTTATTCCAATGGATCCAATCGGATCATTTTCAAATCTCGGATAAACAAAGCCATTCTTCTTCATTAATCTTCGTGTGTGAATGACATACGACGTTTTCCTCTTTTCTTGTCCATGATCAAAGATTTAGTGATACACCTTTGCTTTGGTATACCCAAGTCAATTTATGAAGTCAAAATCATAACATGAGCCTGGCTAAAAACTCCAACCTGACCCAACCAAATCAAATCGAATAGTAAGTCACATGGATCTAGTACCTATTCTTGTTCTTGTATTTGTAAGCCGGAGTTTCAAAAACGAAGTTGGTAAGTTTCATTGTAAAATAGGCCTTTCTTCGTATAACCGGCCTGGCAAAACAAGTAGTTATTTTTCTGTTTCTGTACAATACTTATTTTTTTGTATTCCAATTTACTCCAATCCAATTGCTCATCATTCCAATTCTACCGATGCAGACTTTATGCAAGAAGATTAGGGGCCATTTGAACTTGGATGAGTTAGGAATCCCCCAACTCATCACTTTTTGGTGGAACAACAACCCCAGTTTCAGAGATAATGACTTGGTCCTAATCAATGTTTGCGCCCTCTTCTATTTTTATTTTTATGAGTGGGTCTGTCGAATCGTTCGACAACGCGTGATTCCATTCCATTAGAAGTATCTTCTGTAGATCATTTACAATTCATCCGACTCTACCACTGCACTATGCTCCATTGTGTAGGTTTGTTTCAAAAGAAGCCTAACCGTTGGTCTTACTAGATATTATTCCATTAACAAGTATTTCGAGTCATTCCAAATCAAGATCTTTAGTCCTAGAAATTGGTCCGAAATGGAATGCTCTTTCAAGACTTCGAACTCGAATTAAATAATTCGATTGTTTCTGGGGGGTAAGGTCGGGGTAGTACAGGTCCAAAGTCTCTAATTTGGGTATAGGAACTTATATATAAGGGTTCCTCAGAATTCAACGGATTGAATAAAATCAATTAAGTATAAATCTGGGACAAGGAGAGAGAATCGAATTGGTCGATGCATTCTGTTTCTGTATCCGTATCGAATCAATAGAAGCAATGATCCTCTATCCAGATCTTAATGAAAAGAATACACGAACGCCAACCGAGTAGAATATGCCATAACGAAATGGAAATCCCTAGACATTCTACTACATCTGACTACTGACTATATTCTAAATCACTAAGCAAAAAAAAAAGAGAAAAAATGAGCCAGACCTCTTCTTTGATTATATTAATTGAATATTTCAATTTGAACATAACATTTATGTTTAATATTTAATTGAATCTTTCTTTTATTCATTTTATTTATGAATATGAATATTATTTCAATTCATATTATTTAATTGAATATATTCTTTCATTCCCTTTTTATAGAGAATCCGAGGCAAAGTGAAATTGAGAGAATTTTATTTGTATAAGAGCATGATATGTCTACACTATATCGAAATAGAATCGAAGTAAGTGAGATTACGTTGGATAAATCTTGAAACGAGACATGACCCACAGCAAACAAACGAAACTATGTGGTTCGATCAAAATGTTTGTTTCGACTAAGCAGTTATGGATGAATTGACAATTCCGATTCGAATCGACTAATTCGGTATATTCCACATTCATAGGAGTACATCTATGTTTCTGCTTCACGAATATGATATCTTCTGGGCATTTCTAATAATATCAAGTGTTATTCCTATTTTGGCATTTCTAATTTCCGGAGTTTTAGCCCCGATTAGTGAAGGACCAGAGAAGCTCTCTAGTTATGAATCGGGTATAGAACCCATGGGGGATGCTTGGTTACAATTCCGAATCCGTTATTATATGTTTGCTCTAGTTTTTGTTGTTTTTGATGTTGAAACGGTCTTTCTTTATCCATGGGCAATGAGTTTCGATGTATTGGGTGTATCTGTATTTATAGAAGC